AATATATCGAAACTCATTGCCCATGGATAAAGAAACACTGTTTCAACATCAAAAACAACAAAAACTAGAGCAAACATATAATAACGGATTCGAAATTGTAACCAAGCATCGCCTATTGGTTCGATACCCGATTCATAACTAGAAAATTTCTCCGGACCTTTGCTAATCGGTGATAAGACTCCGGAAATTAGAAATGCTAAAATAGGAATAACACTTGATATTATTAGCAACGCCCAGAATATATCATATTCGTAAATCAGAAACATAGGCGTACTCCTATGAATGTGGAAAATATACTAGATTAATCGAGTCGAATTGGAATTAACTTATAACTCACCCATAACCAGTTAGAGTTAGTCAAAACAAAAATTGATTCAAGCGCCCAAGTTTCTTTGTTTGCTTTGGTACATGTCTCGTTTCAAGATTTATGGATTTTTTCTATTATGTTTACTTCAATTTTTGAATTTTTCGATATTGTTATTCGATATTACCCTAGTATAAAGAAGACGCGACGCTCCTCTCGCCTTTTACTTCGGATTCTTTCTAAAAAAATGGGGGGAATTCAAAATAGAATTTTCATTTTTTGTTTAGTTGTTTAGAATTTCTAAATTTCTAATAGAATTGAAATTTCGTAGAATTTATTGAAATTGAGTAGAATTTCCAAATTCTTATTTTCATTTTTTTTATTAAAAATTCGAAATTCAATATTTAATAAAAGAAAATTTCAATTTTTCTTTTTTAATTTATGTAGAAATTGAAAATATTATTTAAACTATTAATTATTATATTAATTCTAAATTATTATATTAATTATATATAGAATTCTATTCTATTCGATGAATATTTATTCTATATTTGGTTCTTTCTATATTTGATTCCATATTAAAATATAGAATATTAATTTATTACTATTTTTTTTTTTTTTACTATTTTATTTATTAATTTCTATTTTCAATTTATTAAATATTTTTTATAGTAAAAAAAAAATTTCATTTCTATTACTATTTTCATTTCTATTACTATGATATATATTAATAAAATCATTAATATATTAATAATTTCTATAGAAATTTCTTTATTAGTTTTCTATATCATTTACTAATTTCTATATTATTTTCTATATTATACTATCATTTTTTAGTATATTACTATAATTATTAATTCGATTATTAATTTGATTAGATTTTTAATTAATCTATATATATATTAAGTTAAGATTTCTATTAAGTTAAGATTTATATATTATTTTTAGATTCTTTATTTGTATTATTTCTTATTAATTCGAAATGGTAATTAATTAATATTTCGAATTAATAAGAATATAAGAAGTATATTGTTTGTTTTATCTTTCTATTCTTTATATTGATATTGAATACGGCAAAAAGAACTCCTTTTTTTCTTTACGAAGTACATAAAGTATACCAAAAACCTATTTTACAATGTTAACAATGAAAGTTTTCAAAGATTTTCTCATTTTCCAAACTTCGACTTGTGAACTTGTCCATAAATACAGTACGTGGTTCTTAAACTCGTGTAACTTACTAGAGGATTGGGGTTTGGTTGGGTTAGGTTGGAATGGGTTTTTAATCGAGTTCGTGTCACGATTTTACCTCGAAAAATTCATTAGGCTTGAATAGGTATCCAAAAGATAAAGAAAAAAGTATCACTAACTTGTTAATTCCGGACAGGAGGGGAGGAAATTTCATATGTAATTGATTGACCTATGAAGAGGAATGAAGAAATTATGGTTTGCTTAACCAAGATTCGAACAAATACCAATTGGATTTACCTACTGAAATGTGATTTTTTTGTTTCAGTTTTATGTCTCGGCCCTGAATGATTGTTGCGAGCAAGCTTATGGGAATGGTTTTTTTTGATGAACCAAGTAATCTGCCCCAAGGGACCGGTTCCAAACCAAACAACAAAGAAAAAAAAAGAATGAAGAAATGAAAACAAGAATTTTTTTATTTGAATTTTTTTTAGGGCTATACGGATTCGAACCGTAGACCTTCTCGGTAAAAGAGTTCAAACTTATTATTATCAAAATGATTCGAACTTTTTCAAAGACCCAACATGCATTTTTTTTTTGCATTGGGCTCATTCATTAACTGATATAAATAATCAGTTAGTCTACCATAATTCTCTTGATATAAAGATAACAAGATGGCTCTATGTGCTCGGATTTATTGATTCCGATCCGAGAGCACTACCAAAGTGTTTCAAAGAAGGGTTAGCCTGATGTAGGTTTGCTTTTGACTTAGATCAATCTAAGTTAAATAGAATCTCCATTGCCCCGCTTCTGCTTAAAGAATCCAATATGAAACTTTATACACCTTAAAGTTCATAGGATAGGACGAAAAGAGAATTTTTTGAGGTTCTTATACTCATTATGCCTAGCATTGAATATACTGCATATTCACCGTATCAAGGTCTTAAATCAATGATGGGGGTTCTAGTGGGCGTCTAAAAGGATACCTAAGTTTACCCGAATCTTTTGTGT